AGCAAGTGTCAAAAACTGGGTGTCTATTAGAGACTATTCGGAAGAATCAGATTTTCGTCGAGAATTCATCAAAGGTTCTATGCGTGTTCAAAGGCGTAAAACTTTTATTTCGAAATTGTTTCAAGCAAATGCGCATTCCCCCCTTTTTTTGGACAGAATAAAAAAATCCCCCCTTTTTTCTTTTAATATCCCTGAACAGATGAAATTTTTTTTTAGAAATTGGATGGGTAAAGGAGCAGAATTTAAAGATTATACAGAGGAACAAAAAAAAAGACAAAAGGAAGAAGAAGAGAACAAAATAAAGGAAAAAACGTGGATAAAAATCGCGGAAGCCTGGGATTTTGTTCCATATCCACAAGTAACAAGAAGTTTAATTTTAATAGTTCAATCTATTTTTAGAAAATATATTTTATTACCTTCATTGATAATAGTTAAAAATATTGGGCGTATTTTATTATCTCAACCCCCTGAGTGGGCTGAGGACTTCGATGAGTGGAATAGAGAAAAGCATATTATATGTACCTATAACGGTGTTCAAGTATCAGAACTCGAACTTCCCATAAATTGGTTTAAAGATGGTATTCAGATAAAAATAGTATTTCCTTTTTATTTGAAACCTTGGCACAGATCCAAATTTAGGCCCTCTTTTTCTTCTTATAAAGATCTAAAGAAAGAACAACAAAAGTTTTCTTTTTTAACGGCTTGGGGAACGCAAACTACCCTTCCCTTTGGTTCTGTCCCCCCCAAACCTTCCTTTTTTAAGCCTATTTTTAAAGAACTTAAAAAAAAAATACGAAAAACTAAAAATAAGCATTTTCGAGTTCTAAGCGTTTTAAAAGAAAGAACAAAAAATTTTCTACAAGATTCAAAAGAACCAAAAAGGGTGGTTATCAAAAACGTTTTATTTCTGTTTATAAAAAAAATAAAAAAAGAACTCTTAAAAGTACATCCAACTCGATTCTTTATATTGAGAAAGGTGTATGAATCCGGCGAAACTAACAAAAAAAAAGATTCTATAATTAGGAATAAGATAATTCACGACTCGTTTAGAAAAATTAAATCTACAGATAATACAAATTATTCACTAAGAGAAAAAAAAATTAAAAATCTGGCTGATAGAACAAGCACAATCAGAAAGAAAACAAAGAGTCTTACAAAAGAAAAAAACAGCAACGCCAAGAAAAGAAGTAGTCCTAACAAAACAAGTTATCATGGAAAAGAAAAATCACCAAAAATTTTTTGGAAAATATTAAAAATAAAAAAAAGAAGCAATCGATTAATCTATAAATTAGATTTGTTTATAAAAATTTTCATTAAAAGAATATACATCAATATCTTTCTATGTATCATTCATATTGCCAGAATTCCTACACAACTAGTTCTTGAATCAAGAAATTTTTGTTTTGATAAATACATTTACAATAATAAAACAAACCAAGAAATAAAAAACAAAAAAGAAATTAACTTTATTTCGACTCTAAAAAGTGAACTTTACAATATTAAGAATAGTAAGAGGAATTCACATCTTTTTTTTGACTTATCCTCTTTATCACAAGCATATGTATTTTACAAATTATCACAAACCCAAGTTATTAATTTGTATAAGTTAAGATCTATTTTTGAGTATCATGGAACTCCCGTTTTTCTTAAGACTGCAATAAAAAATTATTTTGTAACACAAGGAATATTTCATTCCGAATTAAGACATACAAAACTTTCAAGTTCTGAAACGAATCAATGGAAAAACTGGTTAAGAGGTCATTATCAATACAATTTATCTCAGATTAGATGGTTTGAATTAATACCACAAAAATGGCGAACTACAATAAATGAAGGTGGTATTACCCAAAAAAAGTATTTAACAAAATGGAATTCGTATGAAAAAGATCGATTACTTTATCACAAAAAACAAAAGGATTTTAAAGTATATCCATTACCAAATCAAAAAGATAATTTTCTAAAATACTATATATATAATCTTTTATCATATAAATCTATTGATTCTGAAATTAAGAAGTCCTCATATATTATTTATGGATCACCATCAGAATTAAATAACAACCAAAAAATTACTTTTAATTACAACAATTATAAACAAAATTTATTTGAAAGCCTGGAGGAAATTCCTATCAATCATTATCTAGAAAAGGGCGATATTATGTATATGCAAAAAAATCCAGATAGAAAATATTTTGATTGGACAATTCTCAATTTTTTTCTAAGACAAAAAATAGATATTGAGGCCTGGACCAAAATGGATTATAGCAGTAATATAAATACTAAGCTTGGAAGTAAGAATTACCAAAAAATTGAGAAAATGGATAAAAACGATATTTTTTATCTGACGATTCATCAAGATTTAGAAATAAATCCAATCAATGACAAGAAACTCTTTTTTGATTGGATGGAAATGAATGAAGAAATCCTAAACCCAATATCGACAAATCTGAAACTTCCGTTCTTCCCAGAATTTGTGCCACTTTATAATGTATACAAAATAAAACCATGGATTATACCAAGCAAATTACTTCTTTTAAATTTAAATAAAAAGAAAAACATCAATGAAAAGAAAAAATTCCATTTTTTTAGACCATCGAATGAAAAAAGATATTCTGAATTAATGAATCGAAATCAAGAAGAAAAAGAACCCGCGGGCCGAAGAGGCCTTGGATCATATTCACAAAACCAAGATAAAATGAAAAAACAATATAAGATCCGGAATAAGATGAGACCAGAAATGATTTTCTTACGGAAACACTATTTGCTTTTTCAATGGATAATAGACGATGGTTTAATTCCGAATTTAACTGAAAGAATGATCAATAATATCAAGATATATTGTTACTTGCTTGGACTGATAAATCCAAGAGATACTACTATATCGTCTATTCAAAGGAAAGAAATAAATCTGGATATAATGGTGATTCGAAAAAAATTGACTCCTATAGAATTGAATAAAAAGGGGATATTTTTTATCGATCCCATTCGTTTGTCTGTAAAAAACGACGGATACTTTATTATATATCAAACCGTAGGTATATCGTTGGTTCATAAAAGTAAGTACCAAACTCCTCAAAGATATCGAGAACAAAGATATATCAATAAAAAGAAATTGGATGAATCTATCCCAAGATATCAAATAATAATTCGAAAGAGAGACAAAAAACATTATGATTTTATCGTTCCTGAAAAGATTTTATCATCTAGACGTCGTAGAGAATTGAGAATTCTAATTTCTTTCAACTCAAAGAATATAAATAGTGTGGATAAAAATCGAGTATTTTGTAACAAAAAGAACATAAAAAACAGGAATCCTTTTTTGGATCAAAAAAAGCATCTTGATAGAGATAAAAACGAATTAATTAAATTAAAGTTATTTATTTGGCCTAATTATCGATTAGAAGACTTAGCTTGTATGAATAGATATTGGTTTAATACCAATAATGGAAGCTGTTTTAGTTTGTTAAGAATATATCCACAATTAAAAATTGGTTGATGGTACATTTTTCCTATATATTCTGTACCATATAGAAAAGCAAACAGATGCACATATGCCCTGTCTTACGTCCCAGTCTAATATTAGATCTTTTTTATTTAATACTAAGTCAATGACGTATCAATTTATTTGGATAAAATCTATAAAATAAACGAATATATGAAATATTCCGAATTTTAGGTCTAAATTATTTGACGTTGTAAGTGTAAAAACGTACCATCTACTTTTTTATCCCTGTCCAACTAAAATTAAAATTCTTGTGTATACTAATTACTACATTAAAATGACTAATATTATTATTACTGATCAAATAAAATATTTTATATGTAAATTAAAGGGTAGAAGGAGCTTTTTTTATGATAAAAAATCCATTCAGTGCAATTATTTTGAAAGAGGAAAACGAAGACAACAAGGGGTCTGTTGAATTTCAAGTAGTGAGTTTCACCAATAGGATACGGAGACTTACTTCACATTTGGAATTGCACAAAAAAGACTATTTATCTCAGAGAGGTCTGCGTAAAATTCTAGGAAAACGTCAACGGCTGCTCGCCTATTTGTCAAAAAAAAATAGAGTACGTTATAAAGAATTAATCGGACAGTTGGAGATTCGAGAAACAAAAAATAATTAATTTGAAGAGTCATTTTGAATTTTCGCTTAAATTTTGATGAACCTCTTTTCGCTTTCAGCAATTCATGGAAGAATGAATCGGGAAAAAACCTATGACTGCACCAGCTACACGAAATGACCTTATGATAGTCAATATGGGCCCTCAGCACCCATCAATGCACGGTGTTCTTCGACTCATTGTTACTCTAGATGGTGAAGATGTTATTGACTGTGAACCGATATTGGGTTATTTACATAGAGGAATGGAAAAAATTGCGGAAAACCGAACAATTATACAATATTTACCTTATGTAACACGTTGGGATTATTTAGCTACTATGTTCACTGAAGCAATAACTGTAAATGCACCAGAGCAGTTAGGCAATATTCAAGTGCCTAAAAGGGCCAGCTATATCAGAGTCATTATGTTAGAGTTAAGTCGTATAGCTTCGCATTTGTTATGGCTTGGCCCTTTTATGGCAGATATTGGCGCACAGACCCCCTTCTTCTATATTTTTCGAGAAAGAGAATTGATATATGACCTATTCGAAGCTGCTACCGGTATGCGAATGATGCATAATTATTTTCGTATTGGAGGAGTCGCTGCTGATTTACCTTATGGCTGGGTAGATAAATGTTTGGATTTTTGTAATTATTTTTTAACAAGAGTTACTGAATATCAAAGGCTTATTACACGGAATCCTATTTTTTTAGAGCGAGTTGAGGGAGTAGGCATTATTGGCGGAGAGGAGGCAATAAATTGGGGTTTATCGGGACCAATGCTACGAGCTTCCGGAATACAATGGGATCTTCGAAAGGTTGATCATTATGAGTCTTACGATGAATTTGATTGGGGAGTTCAATGGCAAAAGGAAGGGGATTCATTAGCTCGTTATT